GATATTCCCTCATTTCCATCCCCGAGCATTTTTAATTTCCCATTTATCAAAAAATACCACTATTGGTTCATTCTTCATCTAATTAGATAGATTAGATAAATGATCTAGCAATGATGGCATTTCTATTTTGTTTACCGAATCACATGAAATTTTACCCAACTCCATATCTGGAATGTATGAAATACGTATGAACGGAGGAAGAAAGATAATTTTCTACTTAAATTGAATTGGAATTTATTGGAATTTTCAACAGATACAAATGGAAAGAAATTGATAAAACATCCCTAGAAACAGACTTCTGCTACTTAGACTTATTAATGAAGTTATAGGATTTTGTATAGAATATCAAAACAAAAATGATTCTATTTCTACCATTATTATGATAATACACAGTCCAACCTGCTTGAATACCAGAAAAATAAATGGATTCGACATTTGATCTTTTCGCTGAGATAAAGGCATAAAAATAAGAAAGAATATATAGAATTAGAATCGGTTTTTTAGCATTTAACCCCCTTTTCTGTTATGGATTTCGTTGTTCAAAAAATGATTTGTAGAGAAGAGAGAGAGTTTGTTTACGGATTTTTGAGTAGAATACGATTGTGAAGTGTATAAGAAAAGAAGGTTTGTATGGCTTAACCACGTGTGGAGATATCTATAATATCCGTCTTTCTTCTCTTTTATTGTTTTATTGTCGTTCTCTGTTCTATTCGGGGCAACACGGGTTGTGCTCTATGAAAACAGAATTTCCATTTTCTATTCAATTCAAAATTCAAATTGAAGTATGATACTTTTCTGATATCTGATAATTCTCTATCGGGAACATATATAAATAATATATATCCGTCTAACAATTTCTCTTGGGGGGTTTACATATACTCATAATTGTTGTTATAATGAAAATTGAGAAGGATTTTTTGATTGAAAAAATCCATACTGATTAGTTATATATCAAGTTGTATTTTCTTATGTCATTAGGAAAACAAAATTTGGAGATTCAAATCCAAGAATCATTCATGCATTCTAAGTCAATAGTTAATGGTTCCGATTTTCAGAAATTTGAATTTTAGATTTTGTGACTGAAAATCCACATTTGATTTTTCAATAGAAAGGTAAGAGAAAGCTTTGAACATTATGAATTTGGAGATAGACTCAATCGAAATTGAAAGGATGAATCAAACCCAATCAAAAGGGAAGAAGGATTAGGATTTCTTTGACTTTTAGGAAAAATTAAGGAAAACAGAACTCAAGGTGCAAGTACAATAAAAAAGCAGTTCAGTAATCCGGGAAAGTTTTCATCTATTTTTTGTATTTGTAGCATTTTGGCGACATGGCCGAGTGGTAAGGCAGAGGACTGCAAATCCTTTTTTCCCCAGTTCAAATCCGGGTGTCGCCTGATCAACAAAAAACTCGAAATCTCTTTTTTTCTTCTGTTCTGTTGATATAACCCGCCGAATGATTCCCCAGCAGAAGCAGAGAAAGCAGACTGTTGATACTTGTTTGATTCTAAACATCTGGTCTGGGGGTTTTTCTAAAAAATTGTAAATATCGTTGCATTGCATATTTAGGCTTCAAGGAAATATTCGAATGCTAGAGGGGCTATCAAGACTTCGCAATTACCTTCTACTACAAATCAAAATTTTCTATTATTAATGCATTGTATAATGACTGGACCTTGAATTAGATTGGAGAGCCCCATAGGAAATCTAAATAGTTGTGGAAGGGGGCGGAAGATACTTTATTATATACGAGGAACTCACGAAAATCTCTGAGTGCTCAAGCATCCAATCAATTGAAATGAGGGTCAACAAAAAAAGAATAGGACCTATTATTCCTACATGTTCCATTAGTAACATTCCCTTGAGATGTTACTGCAGATTTTTCTTGTGTTTAATCTTTCCCGATTAGAAATCATATAGGAATTTCTTATAAAATGAGCGAATTTATTGGATTGGTTTATTAATAGTCTTCGTTCTTTTTGACTCTGCGCCATTGATTCCACTATTATTAGTGAGGAATAACGGAACAATTCCTTTATATTTATAGAGATATGGGACATAATTCATATGGATATAGTAAGTCTTGCTTGGGCTGCTTTAATGGTAGTCTTTACTTTTTCCCTTTCACTCGTAGTGTGGGGAAGAAGTGGACTCTAGGGGTCCTACTAATTGAGTTAAGGAAGCAAACTGTATCAATATCAATTGCTTTCGAGATCGTTCTGCAACACGTTTTGAACAAAATAAAAATATCTTCATTTTGAAATTCCATTGGACTCGACTGGAGTAATGTATTATAGGAATCATCCTCTTTCAATCAAAGAGCTATTTCAACGATTCCCATGTTTGTAGTTCGAAAGGAAGAGGATCCCAGGAAATTTATTCGAACCTAATTCTTCCGAAATTTTCTATTCCAATCAACGGCCTCTTACCAGGTGATACTGAGGAGGGCCGGACCCTTTTTTTATTTGTTTCTCTCTTTACTGTTCAAAGAAGAGGTGGTTTTGTTAAGTGTATACGCACTTTGTATGAGAAAGAAAGGATATAAACATAGTGGTTGTCTAACGAGATACTATGCAGAATAAGATCTTCAGGTGAGTCACATATTGCGCATTTACCGCTTTCGAATTTTTGAAATTGGATTTATGCTTTATCGACTTATTTCATATCATGGTTCAGGCGTTAAAAATCGGTGAGGTTTACTCTTCCTTTTCGATGCCCGTGGAACTACTGTCAATGGTTTACTCAATTACTTCTTGGGAATGTTAAAAAAAAAGATTACTACGTGATTTTTTGAATCTGCCTATATCTATCGCTTTTCCTTCATTGATTTGATTCTTTCAATAGATACCGAGATTCAGATTGGAAATCACAAATCTAGTAATTCAAACTATAAGACATAAGAGTAATTTAGATTGATCAGAACAAATAGATATAGCAAATAAATGGAATTGGATGCTATGTCAATCCCATATATGGAATTGATATTCACATATATCAAGATAATATTGTAGATTGATCTATAGATCCATATCAAAAGATTCATATCAAATGCAGCCTCTATCTTTATTTATCTTTATTTTATTCCAGGGGGCATACAATCTAACTAATAAATAGTATGGTAGAAAGAAATAGATGAATCTTTCTTTCTACCATACTATCTATCTATTAGAATACTGCCGATTCTAGTCCACTCATTTCATTTAAGACATGAAATTAGAATCTTTTTCATTTTATTTCGTCAATTTTGGCTAAGAACTCAGAAGTCAAGTTTCATTCAAATTAGTTAATAATTAATCGTTTTGACTGACTGTTTTTACGTAAATGATAAGTAGAAAAGCGGTAGGAACTAGAATAAATAGTGCAGTAGCAATAAATGCAAGAATATTTACTTCCATAATCTCATCGGTTTTTTACTTCGCAATAACTCGGGATTTAATCCCATAGAGATGATAAATCTTTGGCCTGTAAATTCAATGAATGAATATTACCTCTCGATGATCTTGAATCGGATCAATATCATGAATAACAATATCTGAACTATCAAATCAATTCGTCGTCGAGAATTGAATAGTATAACATAGGAAGTTCTTTTATCCATACCGCCCCAAACTTGGATTCCTGACCCAATCCAAAATTCCTTTATTTATTTATCATTATCATTTTTTCTCATTTGTTCTTTTTTTCTATCTAGTTCCTTCTTGGACAATCATCTGATGAAGTCTCATCAAATAGCTCTTCCACTTCCAGTGGTCACATAGTTACAAACCCAAACAAACAATAAAAGCTAAATGGAAAAAGAAAGGAGTTTAGAACTAAACTATTTTTGACTTGGAAGACAAAGAAGTGTGATAAAGATGAGACCGTATAAAATGAATATTCATCAAATTTACTATTTTCCGATTTGTTCTTTCGTCGATGGGGCCTTAAAACAAAATGAAAAATCGGAAAAATGATTCATTCCCCTTTCTAAGAGGAGTAGGATCTTTGGTTGATCTGCCCTTTCCCCTCCTTTCTTCGTAGATTATTAGCCCCGGGACACCTATACCAAAAGCTCAGTGTGCAATTTGCATGAAATCTATTTTGCAACTTCAAACTAGTAAGTGAGGTTCCATAAATCCGTAGCCAGAAAAATAAATTGTTTTTTTTTTTTTTGTTTTTTCTGGAAAGTATTTTCTTATATTAAATTTTGTATTGGACAAGAAAGGAATTCCCCTTGTGTATGCGCGCCTCAAAAAGGTATAGTACTCGATTCCATTACATGCATCGGGGGCAATCGAAAAAGCCAGCATTTCTTGGAATACTGACTATAATGCTACCAATAATTGTACTAATCCAACCGCATATGTCTTTCTCCTACCAAAAGGAAAGAAAAAAGAAATAAGGATTTCCCCTTTGCTTTGACAATGAAATTCTGCCCCCGGTCCCCTTCATAAAAAGGGAGAGATTTATTGATATATTTATTGGATCCATCGGGACTGACGGGGCTCGAACCCGCAGCTTCCGCCTTGACAGGGCGGTGCTCTGACCAATTGAACTACAATCCCAGGGAAATACGGGATCTAGCAGAAAATTTGATTCTTTTTTATCTCTGGATCGGGTATTTCTGAAGTACAAAGGGGGTTATATCATCTCATGGCGGATTGGCGAATTTTTGGGCCGAGCTGGATTTGAACCAGCGTAGACATATTGCCAACGAATTTACAGTCCGTCCCCATTAACCGCTCGGGCATCGACCCAGGAAGAATCAATTTTAGACTTATTGGTAATCCATGATCAACTTCCTTTCGTAGTACCCTACCCCCAGGGGAATTCGAATCCCCGCTGCCTCCTTGAAAGAGAGATGTCCTAAACCACTAGACGATGGGGGCCTGCTTGACCAACCGCCATCATACTATGATCATAGTATGATCAGTTTTTTGAAATTGTCAATATAATCGAATGATTCTATCCGAGGGATCTTTCCCCCTTTCAGAATTGCATAGAATTTTTTTTATTCGTCAT